ACCGTCACCCATTAATACAACGCCAACATTGTTTGATTCCAAATTCAGAGCAATGCCTATTGTACCCTCTTCAAATTCTACTAATTCCCCTGCCATTACTTCATCAAGACCATGAATACGAGCAATGCCATCGCCTACTTGAAGTACGGTGCCGGTATTCACAATCGTGACTTCTCGATTATATTGTTCAATACGTTCACGGATAATATTACTAATTTCGTCGGCTCGAATGGTTACCATTAGTGTCTCTTAATTCTTTTTCGGAAACAAAGGGAGAAAAAAAAAAAATAATGCCTACAGTAAAAGGGCTAATCAGTTATTTCTTTCATGGCCCCGAGCATGCCAATATTAGCACTGATGGTGCGTAAATGTAACTCGCTGTTCGAACAACTATTCAGAGTTCCTAGAGCTCCTTGTAAGGCTTGTTGGAAAACTCGCTGTCGGACCTGATTAATTGCTCTTTGTTGTTCAAAATGAATGGTTTCATTTTTGTAATTTTCTAATCGTTCCAAATTCTCATAAGTGGCATTAATCAAATTCTGTTTTTCTCGTTCTATCTCAGAGTATCCATTCACTCGAAACTCATCTGCTTCCATTTCCGCTTTCCGTAAGCGAGCCCGGGCTTTTTCGAGCTGCTCAATAGCTCCTCCGCGTAGTTCTTCTGAATTTCGAATAGTACTCAGAATCCTCTGTTTTCGATTATCTAATAAATCACTTAATGAAAGTAGATTATTTTCCCATTCATTTCACAACTTCACTTCCATGATCTCTTCCCGAACCAAACATGAATCTTTCGATTCATTTGGCTCTCACGCTCAGTTACTTATGTTATGAGCATTCCCATATCTTTTAATGTAATGAGCCTACCCTCTCTTCTCTGTTCGTATTCCAAGATATGGAAACTGATACAAGACCAGAATATTCAGAGGACTCTTCCGACCAGACAAAAAAATCTGTAATTGTCAGCAAAGTTGTTTTTTTTTCTTCAAATCCAAAAAATTCTTCTTATTTTATACATAGGTCGTCGATTCAGCATTGGATAAAAAAAGGGCGAGACACCCATTTTTCCAGTAAATGGTTCAAATCATTTTATCGATATGAGTGTTCTATATCGGATAAATTGCCAACTATTCATTTTGAAACCATCTCCGTACTAACGTAGTGGTAGAAAGAGTACCATGTTGTGCCCGGACTTCAGGCGGTTTAGCTTTAACCATGTTAATGGTCCCACATTATTGGTTGATAGAGAATCAAAGTTGATTTACCAATGAGTCACGAAATGCTATGGTTCTTACATATGATTTCTTAATTTATTCAGAAGTAATTCGTCGAGATCGTGCACCTTTCTTCCCTATTTATAAATAAAAAAAAAAGAAAGTGCAGCCGGTTGGATCCAGCCTATTCTTGAAATACACAACTCGCACACACTCCCTTTCCAAAAAAGATCAATACGCCAAGCACTACACTTAGATTTATTAGATTTGTTGCTAAAATATCGGTATTCAACCCGAAACTCCCGGCGGATGGCCAGTAACCCAAGGAAACGAAAGAATCGGTTACATTTTTCATATGCTCTCCTCTTATAGATAGGACTAACAAAATCGAACAGAGTTCTTTTTGTATCACTTCGTCCCGTTTTTTTATTATTGATTTCTTTTTTTTTATTAATTGACTTATTTTAAATATGAATATATTCATTTCATTTGAAATCATTTTCAAATTTCAAAAATGGATTCTTTATTATTATTTTATTTCAATTGAAGTTCCCAATAAGATACTTATTAGGTCCCCGGTTTCATGTCAATTGCGAAATACCTGCAACGCTTCCTAAAAGTCAAAAGGGGTTTCCATTAAATTAAGGACGGGAAGTGAGAAAGCGAGTGGATCTACTAATTCCTCATCCTCAAATCAGACCTTCCCCGGAGTATTGTCTCAACGAAGAAGTGGAGTGAAGTTTTGATATAATTCGAAGAAGCAAGCGGTAAGTCGACGGCAATAAAATAAGAAAAGAAGTACGTATTTCCACGTTTATCGAATAGGATTAAACAAAAGGATTCGCAAATAAAAGCGCTAATGCCACGACCAGTCCGTAAATTGTTAAAGCTTCCATAAAAGCCAGACTAAGCAATAAAGTACCTCGTATTTTACCCTCTGCTTCTGGTTGTCTCGCGATACCTTCTACGGCTTGGCCCGCAGCAGTACCTTGACCAACTCCAGGTCCAATAGAAGCAAGCCCTACGGCCAATCCAGCAGCAATAACGGAAGCGGCAGAAATCAGTGGATTCATGGTAAGTTCCTCGCACCAAAATAAAGAAATGGTTAATGATACAATCAACCAATGAATTATTACTTATTATTCCATCACTAAGATCCACCCGGTCAAAGTAACTAAGAACTCCGAATTGAAGTGATGATATACTGAATCATCAGAACTACTTCGATATCTCGTTTTTAGTTCCTATCCATGGAGTCTTTGGAAATCCATACGGTTCTAGTTCTT